CCCTCTTTCGTTACCAGTTGATCCTCAGATCTCATTCTATCAAACGAATCTTATTCTTGGATCTTGTTTGTGATATTTATAAAAAGAAATATTTTTATGTACTCTTCTAATTTCTATGTGCATTAAACTACTACCATATCATATACTTTTCTTATTTTATACTTTATTCTTTCATTTTAGTATTCTTTCATTTTAATGTCGTCTTTCTTATATTTCTTTTTTCTTCAGATGAAGATAAAACCCCAGAATACGCCCTTTCACAGGTCAAAGCGCGAAAGACACTTCGAACCTTTTTTTTCTATTTACTTTATTTTATATCTGTTATCTGTCAGAAAAGAAAAAGGAGAATGAATTTTTCTATTATTAAATTCAATACAATATTAAATAAATAATAGGAAATTTGAAATGAAACGAAAGTCTTTTTATCGCACCTATTAATCTTATATATTATATAGATATAAATATCAATATAAATTGTGTTCTGGAATCAAAGAAAGATATTTTTAATTCCCTTAATATGTTTTATTATGTTTTATGTTGTGACTTCGAATAAACTTTTCTGTGGAATGGAGGAAGGAAATAGTAATTTATTCCTATAGAATAACTAGATAACTAGGAACAAAAAGATTGAATCAGAAATATCGACAGATTTTTTTTTTCGGAGTTCAAAGAAATATGAAAATGAAAGAAAAAAGCGGATCTACTGTTCCAATTTCATCTATATCGAATTTGACTATCAGAATAGTGGATATAGTCATGATTCAATGGGTTAGGTCCACTTACTTTTTCTTTTGTTGATTTCTAATCTAATCTTTACAATTGATTTGATTGGACTCCTATAAAATAGGAAAGTTTGACGATTTAAGAGCCAACTTATCATTATTCATTTTAATATAATAAACAAATGTTCAATTTTATAACTATAATTACTATATTAGTATACTCTAAATTCGAGTATAAATCATTATAATGTTAACCTTCTAATTTAATTTAGAATTTAGAAGAATTCTATTTATTCTTATTTATTCTATATTTATTCTTATTTATTCTATATTTATTCTTATTTATTCTATTTATTAGAAATATAGAGTTTCTTACCTTATTTATTGCAAATATTAACAATATCTCTATTCCCCCTTCAAATGGAATCTCCCTTCAAATAGAAATACTCCCGCGGGAGTTTTATGAAAAAAGGACAAAGCCCCTTATCGGATTTGAACCGATGACTTACGCCTTACCATGGCGTTACTCTACCACTGAGTTAAAAGGGCCCATTTGATTCAATTCCGAAATGAGCCAGCATGCGTCCATATCTAGAGAAATAGATTCTACATCAAATCTATGTAAAGTAAATAGATTCTATATAATTTTTTATATTTTTTTTTTCTATATTATCTATATTATTAGAATAGAATAATATAGAAAAATCTAATGAAATTCATTCTATTGACAATTTCAAAAAACTGTTCATACTATGAGTATAATATGCTGACGATCGGGCAAATGTGCCCCCATCGTCTAGTGGTTCAGGACATCTCTCTTTCAAGGAGGCAGCGGGGATTCGACTTCCCCTGGGGGTAGGGTATTACGAAAGGAAGTTGATGGGGGATTCTTAAGAAGTCTGGAATTTTTTCTTCCTGGGTCGATGCCCGAGCGGTTAATGGGGACGGACTGTAAATTCGTTGGCAATATGCCTACGCTGGTTCAAATCCAGCTCGGCCCAATAATTCACTGATCCACCATGAAATGATATAACCCCTTTGTTCTTTCGAAATGTCTGATAAAAAAAAAAGAAGTAAAAATTTCTGCTCTACTTGTTATTTATTTGATTTGCTTTCTTTTTTTACCACAAATTATGATCTTTCTGACGATCTAGATTCATATCAGGATTTGTAAGTAGAAAGTCTAAGAAAAAAAAAAGTAATAGAAAGAAAAAAGAGTCTTTTTTTTTTTCATTGAAAGGTTGATTATCAATTGATTTTGAGATTTTTATTTGAAATAACGAAAAGATAACTAATAATTTGTGCCAGTATCACTAAAATATATATGCGCAAAATATATATGCGCGTGGATATCAATATTACCTACCACTCGCACTCTGTTACAACGAGTCGATTCCAATTTAAAATCTAAACAGAAAGTGTTTGAATGAAATCAGAAGAATATGTATGCTGTATTTCGTTTCCCTGGGATTGTAGTTCAATTGGTCAGAGCACCGCCCTGTCAAGGCGGAAGCTGCGGGTTCGAGCCCCGTCAGTCCCGACAAATCCAATAAACAATAATCCAATAAAAAAAAATACATCAATTCATCTCTTCATTTTCTGTAAAAGGGGTACAAATAGCAGAATTTCGTTCCCAAAGGGGATCCTTATTATTATTTTATATTATTTATAGATTTTATATTTATATATTATAGATTTTATATTTATATATTTATTTTCTTTATTTTCGTTTTTCATCAAAGCAAATACAAATATGGTCATTTTCATTTCTTCAACTAGTATCGATGGAGATGGATAAAGACACATGTGGATTAGTACAATTATTGGTAGCGTCATATTCAGGATTCTAAGAGAGACCTCACTGAATTTGGCCTTTTCGATTCCTCCCGATCCGTATAATGAAATCGAATCGAGTACCCTATCTTTCCCGGTAGCACATACACAAATAGAATTCTTATTTGTACGATACAAAATGACTTTAATTTCTTTAATTTCTTTGATAAAATCCTTTTAATCGGAAAAGTCTCTTCTTTTTTCGCTCCGATTTTGTGTAACCTCAATTATTTGAAACAATCTATCTCATTCAAATTGTACACTGAAGTTTTGATATATTATATGGCTCCCATTCCTAATTCAATCAAGTAAAGAGTATATTAATAAAATAAAAATCAAATAAGGACTCTGCCTCTCTTAGAGAGAGAGGGAATGGATAATCTTTTTTAAGGGTTTATGCCGAAGAAAAAACAAACTCTAAAAAAAAGTGAATTTGGTAGAATATTCGATTTTTTTTATACTGTACTAGGACTTATCTTTATCACACTTTTTTTTTGTTTTCCAATCCAATAAGATTAGATCATTCAAAAAAGGAGTTTAGAACATAACTCCCCCTTTCCCATTTCGCTTCTATTGTTTGTTTGGGTTTGTTTTTGTTTTGTTTGTAACTTATGTAAGTTTAAAGACGATTAGATGATACTTAGTCAGATGATTGTACAAGGAAGGAGATAGTTTTATAGAAAAGAAAGAATGGAAAAGAATGATAAATAAAGTAACAAAGTAAGGAAATTTTCGATTGGATCAGGAATCCATTTTTGGATTTGGTATGAATAAATGATCTTTCTATGTTATACTATTCAATTCTCGACGATAAATCGATTTGAGAGTTCAGATATTGTTATTCATGATATTGATCTGATTCGATATCATCGAGATGGAATTCATCCCATTGAATTTAGAGGCGAAAGATTTCTCATCTCTTATGGGATTAAATCCCGAATTATTGTGAAGTAAAGAAAAACGAAACGATGAGATTATGGAAGTAAATATTCTCGCATTTATTGCTACTGCACTGTTCATTCTAGTTCCTACTGCTTTTTTACTTATAATATATGTAAAAACTGTTAGTCAAAGTGATTAATTTGAATGAAACTTGACTTCTTAGTTCTTATCAATATCAAGAATTAACGAAATAAAATGAAAAGAATTCCAATTTTGCGTTTTAGCTGAAATGAGCGAACTAGAATCAGCAGGATTCTATGAGATCCGATAGTATGGTAGAAAGTAATATATTTACTACCATACTATCTATTTTTGTTATTCTAGTATATAAAGTTGTACTGTAGAAAGATCTGGGCTTAATATGGATCAATCTAGAATGTCATCTTCATATTCATATATAGATAGATATATAGACAATAGATATTAATTATCTATATGGAATGTACATAAGGTTCAAATTTGATTTCTTTTCTTCATATGTTTGATTTGTGTTGGTTCCAATTAATCTGGAATAGTTGAAAGGCGCCTCTTACTCTTATGATTCCAATTCCTGGATTTCTGATTATTTTCAATATGAATCCCAGAATCCATTGAAATAATCAAATCAATGAAAARAAAAAAAAAAAAAAAGAATAGTTGGGGTATGTATTAATAAAAGAAAATCAAGAAATCTTTTTTTAGCATTCCAAAGAAGTAATTAATTGAACACATCCAAGGAAAGGAGTTTTATAAAAACTTTTTTCAGATTTCGACGAAAAGAAAAGGATTAGTAAACCCCGCCGATTTTAAATCTTTGAATCATAATATGAAATGAGTCAAGTCAATTAAAGTATAGCATAAATCGAATTTATAAAACGAAAATAATAAAAAAAAATACTAAACTAAGTACTAAGTACGCAATATGTGACTTCTCAAAGAAAATATCTTAGTATGCGGAATATCCCGTTAGAGAATCACTATGTCTATTTTATTTCCCGTAGAAAATCACTTAATTTAATAACTTTTAAATAACTAAAAAAAGAACTACTTTCTTTTGTCTTTGAACCGGAAAAAGGCAAACAAATAAAAAGTAAAAAAGGTTCCGCTGCTCCTTATTGTCCATATATAACTCTGATAAGAGCCGGTTTATCATAATAAAGAATTTAGGAAGAATTCGGTTGGAATAACTTTCCTATCATTTGTATTCTTTTTACTTTTGAAATATGAACACTGGAATCATTAAAATATTTATTTGATTATGATTAAAAGAGTATTATTCAAATATTATTCATAGAATAGATTACTCCACTCGAATCGAATAGAATTTTGAAATTGAATTCAATTATTGAATTCAATTTCAATATAAATAGTTCAATTTAAAATAGTTAAATTAAAAAGTCTTTGCAGAACGATCTATAAAAGAATTTATAGAGTTTCATTTCTCAACTCAATTAGTAGTATCCCTAGAGTCCACTTCTTCCCCATACTACGAGTGAAAGGGAAAATGTAAAGACTACCATCAAAGCAGCCCAAGCGAGACTTACTATATCCATGTGAATTATGTCCCCTATCTCTATGAATATGAAGAAATTTTGCTAGTATTGTTCACTTTTTTCCATTATTTTTCACTAATATTAGTCACTAATAATAATATTAGTCACTAATAATAATATTAGTATCGCTGGTGCAGAGTAAAAAAAAAAAAAAGATTTTGTCCAATACCATTGATGAAACAATCCAAAAAATCCAATTCAATTAATTAGAACCAATTAATTATAAGAAGTTCTTGTATGATTGCTAGTAGAATCGGGAAAGATTAAGCGCAAACAAAATAAGCAGCAGTGCTCTTGGAAATATCAATATCACGAGTCTTTTTCCTCCGCTGTTTCTATTGGGGACAATATATCAGCAAAACAGAATAAGGTATTTCGCGTCTTTTGTTGATCAGGCGACACCCGGATTTGAACTGGGGAAAAAGGATTTGCAGTCCCCCGCCTTACCACTCGGCCATGTCGCCAAGGCAATAGAAATAAAAAATAGACGAAAATACCCCCCCCTTTTTTTATTACTAAACTTCTTTTTTTTTGTACTTGTATCTTGAATCCCATTTTTCTTAATCTGAATCCCTTTCCTAAAAGAAATCCTTCCTTTTTTGGATTGGATCTATCTCTTTGATTAATTTTGTATAGTATGTCAAATGTCAAAACACGCACTATCTGAATTCTTTCTCCTTTCTATTGAAAGGAAAAACAAAATGTGAATTTTCAGTCACAAAAGCCGAAATTCAGGACAAATTGGAACCGTTAACTATTGACTGAAAATTCATGAACGATTCTCGAATTTGAATCTAAATTTGAATCTAAATTTGAATCTAAAATTGTATTTCCCGAATGATATAAGAAAATAAAAATGGATATCTAACTATCTAGTCTATCTAGTATTGATTCTTTTCAATAAAAAAAAGCCTTCTCCATTTCAATTATAACAACAATTATGAGTATATGTAAACCCCAGAACATAAATTATTGCACGTATACCTCTAATCAGATATCTTATCTGTTTATGATTCCTATATAAAATCGATATTTTGATAGAGCACGCCATGCGCTGTACAGAATAGACCCGCAATAAAAGGAAAGACATATATATAGATAGCTATAGTTCTATCCGCGTATGCTTAATAAAGCTTTCGTCTGCGCTTCAACAAACTCTATTAAAATAAAAAAAAAATAAATAAAAAAAAATATCTCGTCTGTTCGGTGCGAATCCTTTTTTTTTTTTTTGAACTGAACAAGGAAATCCACGAAAAAAAGGAAAAAAGCTAAGTGCTAAAAAAACAACTTTATATTGTTTCTAACTATTGGGTTTTTATCTCATCGAAGAGATCAAATCCCGAATTATTTATTTCACTTGTATTGGAATATGTAATATCATAAATAATAGTAGAAATTGAATCACTTTTTGTTATTCTATATAAAATTCCATAAGTCTAAGTTAAGTGGAATTTCTCAATTCTTTTCCAGTTGTATCTGTTGCAAATTCCAATTTGAGTAGAAAATCAAAATTCTCTTTATTCCTCCGTTCATACGTATTTCAGACATTCCATATTCATATATGGAGTTAGATAAAATTTTATGTGATTCTGTAAACAGAATAGCAATTCCATCAGTGCTGATCGATCCATATAATTGGATGAAAAACGATCCAATAATGGGATTTTTTTTTTCAATAAATGGGAAATTTAAAATGCTTGGGGATGGAAATGGGGGAATGTCTACAATACCTGGATTTAATCAGATACAATTTGAAGGATTTTGTAGGTTCATTGATCAGGGCTTAGCAGAAGAACTTTATAAGTTTCCAAAAATTGAAGATAGAGATCAAGAAATTGAATTTCAATTATTTGTGGAAACATATCAATTAGTAGAACCATCGATAAAAGAAAGAGATGCTGTATATGAATCACTTACATATTCTTCTGAATTATATGTATCCGGGGGATTAATTTGGAAAAACAGTAGGGATATGCAAGAACAAACAATTTTTATTGGAAACATTCCTCTAATGAATTCCCTGGGAACTTCTATAGTAAATGGAATATACAGAATTGTGATCAATCAAATATTGCAAAGTCCTGGTATCTATTACCGGTCAGAATTGAACCATAACGGAATTTCGGTCTATACCGGCACTATAATATCAGATTGGGGGGGAAGAGTAGAATTAGAGATTGATAAAAAAGCAAGGATATGGGCTCGTGTGAGTAGGAAACAGAAAATATCTATTTTAGTTCTATCATCAGCTATGGGTTTGAATCTAAGAGAAATTCTAGAGAATGTGTGCTACCCCGAGATTTTCTTGTCTTTCCTGAGCGATAAGGAAAAAAAAAAAATTGGGTCAAGGGAAAATGCCATTTTGGAGTTTTATCAACAATTTACTTGTGTAGGCGGAGGTCCAGTATTTTCTGAATCCTTATGTAAGGAATTACAAAAGAAATTTTTTCAACAAAGATGTGAATTAGGAA